GAAAAGCAGTTGGTCAGAGTCTATCATGCGCTCTTGATTGTTGATGCGAACATTCGAGGCCATCTCCCCGACTGACTCGAACTGCGCCAATACGTATTCAGAAGTTGGATCCACTTCGCAGTTCAGCTCCCTTCCTCGCCTCCTGAGCGCACGTCTTGCACGCGCAGTCCGGCTCCTCATAGGGTCGAACTCTTCTTTCAAGCGGCAGTTGATCTCAAGCATAGGCACCGGAAACCTTTCTCTAGCGCTGCGGGTATCGTTGAACGAGAAGAGGTCCTCGGGGTCCATATCCGGCCCCTTCTGGAATTCTTTTCTTGTTTCACTGAAACCTTTTTCATAATGGTTTGCAATAACTTCTTTGATGGTTAGTTCTGGGGGTTGACTCACCAACCCTTTTGTTATCCCAATAATTGGGCTAACCTCTCTTTGATTCGAGGGGTCGGTTCCTTCCCAATTTTCAAAAAGTAGGTTCATTGGTCTAAACCAACTCATCTCCTGATATACCTTCATAGGTGCCATAACTTCTCGGACGAACCAATCGTCATCCGTCCAAGCGTCATCATTCACTGGGGTATTCAGGTCTCTCCAATTATCCAACAAATTCTCCAAGAACTTACCCAACCAACTCAAACTCTTTTTGTCTTTTTTTCGCAAACTCTTTTTGTCGTTTTTTGGCCGGGCGAACATCTCTTCGATTTCTTCGATTTGTTCGTCGCATAGTTCTTTGTCGGATATTTCTCCCCCGACCTCCTCGCTCAGTTCCGCGGGTTTGTCTTGCCCTAGCCTTAGCCAAATCAGATCGCTATACGGAATTACTGGAGTCCCCTTGGGACAATGAATTTCGCCAAACTTCTCGCAAACGAACTTGTTGTCTAGATAATACTTCAAAAACATCCCCTCTGGTATAACACATAATTCGTCTTTCTGTTTAGAAATGGAGTCCTTCTTAGTTTCAGACGAAAGAAACTTATATGCTAAAAGATCATATCTATAGTTTTTTTCCAACTTATTCTTTTTTTTTAAGGAATCGACATTTTGTTTTTTCTTTTTAGGCCTATGGCGATTGAAATAATTGAAAGATTTCAAATATTTCAAATTGAAAAAGTTAAATAGCTTTCTCTTTTTGAATCGAGACCATGTACTCTTAGATACAGTATAGTGAGACTGACCTCTTAACCAGTTTTTCCATGGATTCGTTCGACAATTTCGAACTTTCTTATGCTTTAATTCGGAATGAAAGATTCCTTGTCTTTCAAAAGACTCCTTTATAGCAGTTTTCAGAAAAAAAGACGTTCCGCGATATTGAAGAACAGATCTTAACTTATCACTAACGTGGCTTTGTGATAATTTGTAAAATACATATGCTTGTGACAGGGAAGATAAATCACGCGAGGCAACAAATTTCAGAGCATCCTTCCGACTCCTAATTCTTTTTTTCTTTGTTTCAGTATTGGAAATGTCTTTTTTTTTTTTGAAAATTTTTCTATGAATATTAATGAGAGATAGAAGGATATCTAGGCATCTTTGATATATTTTTTCAATCAAACATTTTGTAAAATAATGCAATTTATTTATTAATCGAACCTTTCTTCTTTTGACAATTTTCCAAATATTTGTGGGTGATTCTCCATTTTTATTTAGTCTGGGAGTTTGTTTTATTTTTTCTTTTGTCATTATTTCTATTTCCTTTTTGGTTGTGATTGTTGTATCAATCAGGTCTTTGATTTGTTCTTCTAAATTTGGAAAAGCTGTAAATTGAATTTGACTAAATGATTCCGGAATTATCTCATTGCTGATTCTAGAATCTTTTTCTTTTTTAGTTTCACTCGATTCCTCGACTCTTCTAAATATCGAAAATAGAAGTGGATTTTCTTTAGCCCTTTTTCCGATAAATTCTTCTTTTTGATCTTCCACCCTTTTGATAACCCCTTTTCTGCTTTCTTTTAAGACTTTTCGTAGGTCTTTTATTGTCGGCTTGAAAAATTTTCTTATAAGGAAAAAAGGGTTCTTTTTCCTTTCCCTTTGACTGTTCCTTAGTAGCAAGGTCAAAAAATCCTTATATCTTCGATTTAGTTCCATCCAAATCCGCCCCCAAAAATAGTAAGAGTTAAGGCCAGAATTAACCGGACCCCACGCATAGTCAGAGAGTCCCCACGGTACAGCCCGTAGAAAAAGAGAATGAGGGAAGGGGTCTATGTCATCCTCATCTGTGTGCCAAGCTTTGAAAATAAAAGGATTTCCAATTTCGATCTGAAAACTTTCCAGGTCCCACGTCTCCGGCCAAGTATTAGGATCATCGATTATTACATAGGGTATAAGACCCCCGTCCGTCTCGCAAAGTGTATAATGCTCGCTGTCCAATTCCTCCCAATCCTCATCCCACTCAGACTCATGGCCTAATAAGAAACGGACAATATTTTTCAATATTATCAAGGCAGGCATTGTCACATGTTTTCGTAATTTGTAGCTACAAAATAGCAATAAAGTTCGTACTGCCATTGCATTATCCTCATCCCACCCCTCCCACATGTCGATTGTGGCCCACTGACTTATTTCTATTTGATCCTGGGATAGGTTTATTTCCATCATCTCGCTCTTCAGGTTTCTCGCTCTCGCCTCCCGTTTTTCTATGACTTTTATTTGTGCCTTTATCCAGTTTCCCCATCTTTCCTGGTCTTCCCTTTCTTGCCTTTCTTGCCTTTTTTTCCTTTCTTTCCTTTTTTTCCTTTTTTTCCTTTCTTTTTCGTCTATCTTCCGTTCTTTCCATTTTTTAAAAAATTGGATAAAGACATTTTTCCTTTTTTTCCTTTCTTTCCTTTTTTTCCTTTCTTTCCTTTTTTTCCTTTCTTTCCTTTCTTTTTGGGCTATCTTCCTTTCCCTTTCTTTCCCTTTAAAAAAAAATTGGATAAAGACATTTTCCCTTTCTTTCCTTTCTTTCCTTTCTTTCCTTTCTTTCCTTTCTTTCCTTTCTTTCCTTTCTTTTTCGTCTATTTTCCTTTTTTTCCCTTTCAAAAAAAATTGGATAAAGAAATTTTTCCTTTTTTTCCTTTCTTTCCTTTTTTTCCTTTCTTTCCTTTTTTTCCTTTCTTTCCTTTTTTTCCTTTCTTTAGTGACAAGGGGGCCTTTTTTGCTTATTTTTCTTTTAAACCTATTTCTCAATTTTTTAAAAAAGACCTTCGCGGCGCCAAACTTGAAATAAATATCCAGTCGACTTTTTATAAAGCGGTAAAAAAGAGGGGAATGAAAAGAAGGGTCAAGCCATCTGAAAATAATGCGTTTACGCTGTAGGCCGGACATAGCACCTTTGACCATACCCATATATATCTTGCGCCGCCCCACACGCTTGTACTTCTTGATATGACGGGGCACCCTAATCTGGTCATAAAATTTAGCCTCAGACACAATCTCATTCTCAACATCCTCCACAGTTTTTGGAGTCTCTTCGTCAATCTTTTTCTCATTTTTTTTTTTAGTAGCAGCAGTCTTTTTCTCATTGTTTTCAGTCTTTTCATCAGTCTTTTTCTCATTGTTTTCAGTCTTTTCATCAGTCTTTTTCTCATTGTTTTCAGTCTTTTCATCAGTCTTTTTCTCATTGTTTTCAGTATTTTCATCAGTCTTTTTCTCATTGTTTTCAGTATTTTCATCAGTCTTTTTCTCATTGTTTTCAGTATTTTTCCTCATTTTAAAAGAATCAAGATCCTGATCAGCATAATCAATATCCTGAGCATCTTTTGCTTCTTTTTTAGCACGTTTCAGCTCCCTCCTGCTATTCATGTCACTCAGGTCAGTGCCATCCTTAAGCACTAGAATACCTTCTTTATACTCGCGTACGAAAACCTCATACTCGTCTGATTCATGCCTCGAAGGAGTGGTTGGAGTGGTGAATTCCACCTCCCATTCGAGCTGGGTCATTAATCGCCAGTCCTTTCGAGGGACTTTTTTTTTCAAGATTTTTTTTGCCTTGGTAAAGAAAGAATATTCGTTAGCTAAAATTTTTCTTTCCTCTTTCTTATTTTTTTTTCGCTCTTCCCGTCTTCCGCCCCTTTTCAGATGAAATAATTTGAGCAAAGGATCAAAAAAAGATTTTCTTTTTGGTAGTCGTTTTTTGATCTTTCGTAGCGCGAACGTTCTCAAGGGATGTTTTGGCGAAGTTGGAAGGGAACCTGGAAGAAGAGTCTCCAGAAGTTGATTTGCATCAATGAGTTGTCTCAATTGAGGGTAACTTTCAAGATTTTGTCTTCCACGAGATTGATAAGTTTCAACGTTTTTTCTTCCACGAGATTTGAAAGTTTCACTCTTTTTTTTCCTACGAGCTTTAGATTTTAAATAGTTCTCACCGAAACGGTTAGCAATATTTAGTCTTCTACGAGGTTCATGTTTTTCCTCGGCTATCTCCCTGAACTCTTGTAAGAAGACAAGAACTGGATCTGGCCCCAAGTTCAAAAGTTTTCTCAATTCGACTTCCCGCGCCCTTTCCGCCCTTCTCAATCTATGGAGCCTCGTACTTAGTATAACTTTATCCTCTCTTTCATTTATTTCTATTTCTATTTCCTTTAAAATTTTTTCTTCCTCTGTAATTTCATTTTCTCCTTCTGTAATTTCATTTTCTTCCTCTGTAATTTCATTTTCTTCCTCTGTAATTTCATTTTCTTCCTCTGTAATTTTCTTTTCTTTCTCTTCTTTTTTCTTTCTTAGCTCTTGTTCTTTCTTTATTTCCTCTTCAATTTCCTTTCTTAGTATTTTCAGTTCCTTTTTCAGTTCCTTTATTCTCTTTTTTTTCTCTTTTTCGCGTTCAGACGGACTAGTGATGATTAGCGGAGACCAAACGGGCGGTCGCTTTATATAGTGGTGTTTTACACGACCGGGCCCATTCAACAAAGGATCATGCTCTGTTGGTAGGCAGATTTTTTCAGTTGGATCAGTACAAACCCGAGTCCTTTTTTCGAGTATATCTCGCAAAGGAAATCCCGTGTCTAGAGCCTCTATTCTCTTTTTTAACTCATTATTTAAGTTTTTTTTTTTTTCTTTGTTCTTATCAAGCCAATCTTTGTCTAGTTCATCAAAGGAAGGTCTTTCTACTGTGGATGAAGATATGCTATTGATCATTTCCTTGAAAATAGACAAAGCAGGAAGATATGTAAAAGCTATTCTTTCTTTTCCATCACTTTGGCATGGATTAACATAATATTGTGAGGCGCGGTGTTGTACAGCCGCCACAAAGTGGCGATTTTGTATGTATCGGAATGGACGATCCCATCGGTTAGGCTCGAAAAAAGCAAAGCAGCCTTCCAAATTGTTGGCAACCTCTTGTCCAAAGTTACCGTTTTGAATCGTTGGGGAGTATTTGTCTTTAACTTTATACCCCGGATCCGCATTCGCTCCCCACACCTTGCCACGCCGTGCCGTTACTTCGAGTTCGAGTTCGAGTTCGAGTTCACGCTCGAATTTATCTCTTTGGTCCAGCCTCGTCACGCCGACTAAATCGTAAGCCCTTTGTATTTGGTCCTGTCGAAGGTCCGAGTCCATTCTTGAGGCTCCACCACTTGCTAGTTTATATGCGAACATGGGGATCGGCATTCGAATTGCATACATCCCCACGATAACATATAATAAAAGGGTAATTACCCGATCCTTGTTTCTCCACACGTCTACTAACAAGAAATATTGAACTTCTGACACAAACCACTGATAGTCTTCAACTAGGTAAGTAAAGTTGTGCCCAAAGCGTTTAGCAAGGTACTGATAAATCTTCTGACTGTACATATTCCGGTACGTAGTCAATTCTGCCACACGTTGGGCCAAAAAGACTGTAACTTTTTCCCCAAGGTACTTAGTACTATATTTATTCAATTTTGCCACAAGTTCCTTCTGAGGGCTACGCAAACGATTTTTCGAGATCCAGGTCAATACTCTTTGGAAGAATAAAAATAAACACACTTGACCAATTGACCAACCAACCAAACTACCCGTTACAAAATTCAGCTTGTTCTTGCATCGAAAGAGATAAATGTGGCCTAATCTGGCTAACAGTGAACTTGGCAAAATAATCTGGTTGGATAATTGAAAAATGAAACTATTCAGGAAAATGCTGAAAGTGCTGCCGGTACTGAGAGTGAAAAAATCGAACGAACTGTGCTCCAAATACAAACACAGAACATAGGCTAGAAATAAAGACGTTACTGTGTGCGGTATACACAATAGTTGATGGAGAGTCGTATTATAGATCGCTAGGAACCTGACGATCTGTCCCAGAATCAAACCATTTATTGCGGCTATCCTCTTCTCAGGATCTTCGAGGAAAAGGAAGAAATAAGACGGTCTAATCGAAAATGTATTTAGAAATCCGTAATAGAGTCCAACACCAATGGCGGAATTAACCACCTTCATTACAACTGTTAACAACGATTGTAGCACCATATTTTCCTCCGTTATTATGGTTGTATAAGATAAGTTTTATTTTTGATTTCGTTTTATTTAGTTTATTTTGATTTAGTTTTAGTTAGTTTCTGTTGAAAATAGTACAATTTCGAACGCTGTCGGCGACGCCCATCTTTAGAGATCTTCGCAATATTTGTGCGGAATATTCTCATGGATGGTGATTGGTTTGTATTGCAAATCACGCGACGATCCCTTAACCATATTACTTCCAAGATTCTTTATTTTATGATTTTATGTAATAAAGAAACTGTAAAAAGACTTTAATACAGGTCATTACCAGCGTCAGTATCACTAGAAGGATCAGCACACGAATTCTGGGATCTTCGACAAAGCCTTTGACTGACGTGCCCATTTTTGGGATTTGTCTTTTTATTTGGACAAGAAAGCCTTGGAATGTCATTACCTGAATTCGAATTAGTAAATATACGCGAAGGCGAACCGTCAAATAGCCTATTCCGATTAACAGTTCGAGTAAAGCCTCGAAACGGATAGTTGCTTCTGTCTGCCGAATTGCTACCCATTTCAAGCCCAACTCTACACTATACTCTACAAGGAAAATGCTATTCGCATTTCGTATCAGTAGGTTAAGTATCACCCACAGGTCGTTTTGCTTCATGGTCGTGAATCTGTCAAATGTGATCTTTTTTGCCATAGGCTTATTCAGCTTTCTAAAAATATATGCCTTATTAGAATTATCGGTAGGCGGCTTGATCGAACCAAGCCACCGCAATTTCAGAATCTCCCTGTCGAATAGTCTGTTCTCCCCGGTCAGTAGGGCTAATCTTAAATCATGGATTTACTAGATCTCCCAGTCAGCCGCTATAGAATCAACAAGTCCATAAGTTCGGGCCTCTGTTGGTGTCATATAACTATGTCTTTTCAGGTCGGCGATTACCATCTCGCGAGACCTCCGCGATCTTCGTGCATAATGGTCTAGGACGTAGTTACGTAATTTTACCACTTCTTCTCCGTCCAGGCATACGTCAATCGGGATGCGATTCTTTGGAAAAGTACATTTTGGTTGATGAATCATTACCCTGATCCTATAAGAAAAGGTTCTTCTAGTTCGCCTGATAAAGGGAAGATAAAAGAAAGAAAGATAAAAGAATAAGAAGAAAAAAGATAGAATTGAACAACCGTACAGGCATCTTTTGTTACATACGGCTCTACAATCAAATTGATCCTTACCCTCTAGTAAAGAAAGAGAAAAATAGGATCTATTAGACCTCGATCAGTAAATGATCAAATTACCACCCTTCCTTTCGTGGGAGTTCAAAACTACTATGATGGCCCGGTTGCTTTATCTATTTCTTTTTTGTCTATGATTAAGCAATCCCAAAGTTGCGTTTTTATTTGATTAAATAAACTAAGGAAAAAAGAATCTTTTTTTTTTGTTTCTCACTCGTTCATAAGACAAATATTGTTACTAGATCTCCGGTGTAAAAGCAAAAAAGTTTGTGACGCTGAACTGTACTCCCCCTAGATAATAAAAATCAGAAATACCTTTTATCTCATACTACTCTCTCGATACATAATCTAATGCTTTGAAAAAACAATCCAAAACTTTCATATATCGAATTCAAAGTGCCATGCTATTATTACTTCTAATACGTAATATTCCTATTTCATATGGCGAAGGCATAGTCTTCTTTTTTCTCTCAAATAAAACCTCATTGGCGCCAAACGTGAGGGAATGCTAGACGTTTGGTTGGTGTTCCTCCGGACAGGATGAAAGCGGCCATTGAAGCGACTACTCCCATGCCTATTGTATGTACATCTGGGCGCACCACTCCGATAGTATCATGCACAGCTATTCCATACACTACTAATCCACCAGGAGAGTTGATAAATAAGAATTGTTCTTTGGTATTATCTTCTATATTGAGAAATAGCATAAGACCCACAATTGTATTCGCGAGCTCCTTTTGCAGGTCTTTGAATAAAAAAAGTGATCTGTCTCGATAAAGTCGTTCGATTAGGGTCAAATTCGATTCCTTAGGAACCGTACAGGCGCCTTTTGACGCATACAGTTCCAAAATTTTGCGAAAAAATCAATGTATAGATTCCAATCCCCTTTCGGATTTCATAGAATGCTCTTTCGGACTTCTCATTTTTATTCGATTTTCAATAAAGCCGAGTAAAGAATTAATGAAACTTATCGAATTCACTTTTCATTGATGTAGTCTTTCATCGAGATCCAAGTCAAATCACGATGTCATTTGCTTGTTCCTTAATGGGCCTCGTTAATCTGAATCTTTTTAGGTTGATACTCTACTCCGGGTAAAGATCCACCCGCTTTTGATTTGCACATATAGAACAAAGACTCCCATTACCACTTATTTTTTCTCAATTCAGGCATTTTGGCAAATTCTTTTTGCTGAATTCAGGCATTTCGGCAAATATTCGAGGTCTTCATGCATATTACTCGATTGATTAAGAGAACAGTTTCAGACCATTTCTATTTACAAATACGATTTCGTTCGAACTAGGAATCCGTTTCTGATATCTGATATAAGTAAGAATGGTAGATATATTACCAATTGGTTTTTTTAAACGGAGCCTGGATACTTCAATTTATTCGTCCAACCAAGCCAACCATAAATTATTCGAAGGGCTAATAGGAATTTGAATGCCCCTAAAAAATGTATCTAATTGCACTTCACGCTCCAAATTTTGGATGATTCAATTAATCTTTCTTGGGCGAAATAGAGGATCTCTCAATCGGGGAGAGAACGGGGAAATCCCATATGACCCAATAGATCTGACAAGTCGCACTATAAGTCAACCCAAGGTTCCTCTTCCTCCGGCTCTTCCTCCTTTTTTTCTTCTTCTTCTCCGTCGTTTTCCTTTTTTTTTTTTTCTACTTTTTCTTCATGTACTTCTTCTTCATCGACTTCTTCTTCATCGACTTCTTCTTCATCGACTTCTTCTTCTTCATGGACTTCTTCATCGACTTCTTCTTCATCGACTTCTTCTTCATCTACTTCTTTTTCTACTTTTTTTTCTTCTTCGTCTATGAATTCTTTTTCTCCTGCTAGGCTTTTGTGGAATTTCATTGATTTTTCGAGGAATCCTTTTTTAGGTTTCTTTTTCTTATTCTTATTTATTTCAAATTCAGGTTCAAGTGGGATAGGTGGGACTTTCGGAACACCAACTGGCATAAAATGCACGAAAAAATACTAACTCAATGAATTTGGATGTGGAAACGTAATTTCTTATTAAGTATAGTCATGGTTTTTTCAATCAATTTATCTATTCAGCAAATAAATAGCAGTTTTACCTATCAATATGTTTGGTCTTGGATCATAAATAATGATTTGTTTTTCGAATTCGGTTACTTAATTGATTCACTTACTTCTATTATGTCAATATTAATCACTACTGTTGGAATTATGGTTCTTATTTATAGTGATAATTATCTGTTGCATGATCGTGGATATTTGAGATTTTTTGCTTATATGAGTTTTTTCAGTACTTCCATGTTGGGATTAGTTACCAGTTCGAATTTGATACAAATTTATATTTTTTGGGAATTAGTTGGAATCTGTTCCTATCTATTAATAGGATTTTGGTTCACACGGCCTGTTGCAGCAAATGCTTGTCAAAAAGCCTTTGTAACTAATCGTGTCGGTGATTTTGGTTTATTATTGGGAATTTTAGGTTGTTATTGGCTAACGGGCAGTTTTGAATTTCTTTCTTATTAAGTATAGTCATGGTTTTTTCAATCAATTTATCTATTCAGCAAATAAATAGCAGTTTTACCTATCAATATGTTTGGTCTTGGATCATAAATAATGATTTGTTTTTCGAATTCGGTTACTTAATTGATTCACTTACTTCTATTATGTCAATATTAATCACTACTGTTGGAATTATGGTTCTTATTTATAGTGATAATTATCTGTTGCATGATCGTGGATATTTGAGATTTTTTGCTTATATGAGTTTTTTCAGTACTTCCATGTTGGGATTAGTTACCAGTTCGAATTTGATACAAATTTATATTTTTTGGGAATTAGTTGGAATCTGTTCCTATCTATTAATAGGATTTTGGTTCACACGGCCTGTTGCAGCAAATGCTTGTCAAAAAGCCTTTGTAACTAATCGTGTCGGTGATTTTGGTTTATTATTGGGAATTTTAGGTTGTTATTGGCTAACGGGCAGTTTTGAATTTCAAGATTTATTCCAAATATCCAACACCTTTGTTTCGAATAATGAGGGCAATATTTTTTTTCTTACTTTGTGCGCTATTTTCTTATTTTCCGGTGCAGTTGCTAAATCCGCACAATTTCCCCTTCATGTATGGTTACCTGATGCGATGGAAGGACCAACTCCTATTTCGGCTCTTATGCATGCGGCTACTATGGTAGCGGCAGGAATTTTCCTTGTAGCTCGACTTATACCTCTTTTCAGATTCATACCTCCCATAATGAATTTCATCTCTTTGGTAGGAATAATCACAGTATTTTATGGCGCTACTTTAGCTCTTGCTCAAAAAGATATTAAGAGGGGTTTAGCCTATTCGACAATGTCTCAATTGGGTTATATGATGTTGGCTTTAGGTATGGGGTCTTATCGAAGTGCTTTATTTCATTTGATTACTCATGCTTATTCTAAAGCATTATTGTTTTTAGGTTCGGGCTCCCTTATTCATTCAATGCAAAGACTTGTTGGATATTCTCCAAATAAAAGCCAAAATATGATTTTTATGGGAGGTTTAAGAAAACATGTCCCAATTACGCAAATGTGTTTTTTATTAGGTACACTTTCTCTTTGTGGTATTCCGCCTCTTGCTTGTTTTTGGTCGAAAGATGAAATTCTTAATGATAGTTGGTTGTATTCTCCGATTTTTGCAATAATAGGTTGGTCTACGGCAGGATTAACCGGATTTTATATGTTTCGGATCTATTTACTTACTTTTGAAGGACATTTAAACGTTCATTTGCAAAATTACAGCGGTCAAAAGAATACTTCGCTTTATTCAGTATCTCTATGGGGTAAAGAAGGTGCCAAAGTTAATAAGACAGACTTGCCTTTGTTGACTTTATTAAGAATGAAGAATAATGAAGGTGCTTCTTTTTTTTCAAAGAAGTTATATCAAATTGATTCGAATGCAAGCAAGATAAACCAACCTTTTCTTACTATTTGTCATTTTGCCAATAAGAAGATTTTTTCATATCCTTGTGAATCGGATAATACTATATTAGTTCCTCTGCTTCTATTAGTTCTATTTATTTTATTTGTTGGATTCCTGGGAATTCCTTTTAATGGATTGGATATATTATCCAAATGGTTACAACCCTCTATAAATCTTTTTGATCAAAATTCGAGGGATTTAAGACATTGGGGTCAATTTGTAAAAAATGCAGTGTTTTCAATCAGTATAGCCTATACTGGAATACTTGTAGGATTTTCTTTATATAAGCCTCTTTATTCATCTTTGACAAATTTTGATTTCATAAATTTATTTGTTAAAAGAAATCTTAACATAATAGTTTCTGACAAGATAATAAATGGGATATATGATTGGTCATACAATCGTGGTGCTATAGAGGTTTTTTATGCAACATACTTTCTAGGGGGTATAAGAAAATTGTCTGAATTAACTTATTTTTTTGATAGACAAGTAGTTGATGGAATTACGAATGGAGTTGGTCTTATGAGTTTCATTTTAGGAGAGGCTATCAAATTTCTAGGTGGGGGGCGCATTTCATCTTATCTTTTCTTGTATTGTTCTTACTTTTCACTTTTTTTATTAATTTTTTCTTTATTATCTAGAAACTAAGATTCTGCCTATTCTATACTATTATGTTCTAGTTTGAACAGAATAGTATAGGTGGGACTTTCGGAAGACCAACTGGCCTAAAATGCACGAAAAAATACCGACTCAATTCACTTTAATGTGGAAACGTAAGAAGGGTTTTCTAGTTTTTCAAATATTGTCCTTTATCCAAAATTCATAAAGAAAGACCGAATGAATAAGGTCAAATTATTCGAAATAGGCCCTAGTAATCCTGAACCAGTACGGACACACTTGCTCATAGAAAAGGCCTCAACCTTCC